AATTAAGCAATTTTGAATTTGATTCGGATAGTGATTCAAAAGGATGGTACATTTTTACACTCACAAAAGCTAATAGTTTTTTAGTACGAAGATTCTGTTGATTTATTTCTAGATCTAATTAATTTGTCATTAACTTAGTATCACAGTATCCTATGATGTAAGACAGGGCAAATGTGCATCTGGTTGCTTGCATATAACATATATGGTACAGAATATATAGGAAAAATGTACCATCACCGAATTTTGAATCGTGGATACATATAGATCCTTAACATACTGAAACGGCTGCCATTATTGGTATCAAACCAATAGCGATTCATACAAGCTAAATCTTCTAATCGAAAATTAGGCCAAAGAAAGAACTTGAGTTTAATTAATTCATTTTGATCTCTATCAAGGTGTTTACTTTCATCCAAAAATTGACCCCAGCTTTTTATGTTGTTCTCCTTGCAAAATACTGGATTTCTATCCACACCATTCCTATTCTTGAAATTCAAATTTAAAGAATTGAGAATTCTCAATTCTCTACGCCGTCTAGACGATAAAATCATTTCAGGAACAAGCAAATCAAAATGATCCTTATCAACATCTTTTTGTTTTCCGTATCTTTGATTAGTTTGTTGCTTACTCTTATGAACTAATGAAATACCTATGGCTTGATACATAAGAAATTCTTCGAGATCTTTTATAGACGAAGTTAATAGGGGTTGGAACTTCATCAAACCAAATTCCGCCCAGCTAAACAGAGTAGACTCCTTCGAATAATGACTGACAATTCTGTCTAGCGGCAGATCTCCCATTTTCAAATAGGCTAAAAGCCTTCGTTTACTTTGTAAACGCCCTTTTGTGTTACCCACCATCTGCATTAAGCTCAGCCGCTCGAGCATACCCTCCTCAACTAGTCGCTCGGTGTGGATGCTAAAACCCAAATACTTCGCTTGAAGGTCAACGAAATCTACTAGCCTCGGCGAGTCACTCCGGTATTGTGTTTTTTTTTTACTGAACCCTTTTTCATAATCTTCTCTAATAACTTCTTGGATGTCTTCGATGTCGATGTCTTCGATGTTTTGACTAACATTTGCTTTTCCTTGACTAACTTCTTCTTCTTCTTCTTTTCCTTTAGTTGCTTTTCCTTGACTAACTTCTTCTTCTTCTTCTTCTTCTTCTTCTTCTTCTTTTCCTTTGAAATTTAAAAGAAGTAACTTCATAGGTCTAAGCCACGGGTTCATTTGATATGTCCTCTTACGTAGCAGAAATTCTGGGAAGAACCAATCTTCCTGATTCGAATCTTCCTCATTCGAATTCGCTCTGGGTGCCTTTAAGATTTCTTCATTCATTCCCATCCAATTAAAAAAGCTTTTTTTGTCTTCTTTGATTTCTGGATTTTCTTTGAGTTCTGGATCTTCTTTGAGTTCTGGATCCTTTTCGATTTCTGGATCCAAGAGCATTTTTGGAACGATATCATAAATAAGACCTCTATTCTCATTCTCAATTATTTCAGAATTCTCATTCTCAATTATTTCAGAATTCTGAGTCTCAATTATTTTAGAATTCTGAGTCTCAATTATTTTAGAATTCTGAGTCTCAATTATTTTAGAATTCTTAGTCTCAATTATTTTAGAATTCTTAGTCTCAATCTTAGTATTTGTATTATGGTTAGGGTCGATCTTTTTCCCAGCCTCCAAATTGACTAGATATTTTTCGAAAAACTTCCAATCAAAGTCCATATATTTTCTTTCAGGTTTTTTCTTTCGCATTTTTTTCAGAGACATAGAAACCTTGTCTAGATAATTGTCTAGAGAATTCTTGTCTAGATAAACCTCGTCTAGATAATCCTTGTAATAATCCTTTTCTAGATAAAGCTGGTCTAGAGAATCCTTGAAATAAACCTTGTCTAGAAAACTCTTGTCTAGATAATCCTTGTGATAATCCTTGTCTACATAAGTATTGTCTAGATAATTGTGTAGATAAGTATTGTCTCGATAAAGCTTGTCTAGAAACTTCTTGTCTAGTATACAATCCTTGAAATAAGTCTTGAAAACAATCTCCTCTGGTATATCAAATAAGTCGATCTCTTGGCTCTTATTTACTTGTAATGGCAATTTAGAAATAGAGGAGTCCTTCTTAGTTTCAGAAGAAATGTATTTATATGCTAAAAGATCATATTTATAGTTTTTCTGAAACTTAGTTTTTTGATTTCTTACTAATGAATATACTTCAGAATCATCTTGTTTTTTGGAATGAAGTAATGGGTCTTTTTCATATGAATCTCCTTTATTTAAATCGTTATTTTGAGGCGTATGGCGTCGGTTGACTTTATTTCGCCAGGTTTGTGCGCCTACTCGCTCCCAATGAACCTTAGATAAATTGTATTGAGACTGACCTCTTAACCAGTTTTTCCATGGATTCGTTCCAAAATTTCGAAGTTTCTTATGCTTTAATTCGGAATGAAATATTCCCTGTCTTTCAAAAGAATCCTTTATTGCAGTCTTAAGAAAAAAAGACGTTCCGCGATATTGAAGAACAGATCTTAACTTATCACTAACTAGGGTTTGTGATAATTTGTAAAATACATATGCTTGTGACAGGGAAGATAAATTTGGCAAGGAAGCAAATTTCGGAACAATCGGTGACTTCCGCTTATTTATATTTTTTATAGTCGAACTAAAGGTAATTCTTTTTTGATTTGTTTCAGTATTGGAAATGTCTTTCTCAAAAAAATTTTTTGTTAAATTGATTCTAGGAATCTTAATGATACATAGAAAGATATCTAGGTATATTTTGTATATTTTTTCAATGAAAATTTTTTGAAAATAATTCCATTTACTTATTAATCGAACATTTCTTCTTTTTACAATTTTCCAAATATTTTTTGGTGATTCTACATTATTATTTTGCTTTTTGTTGTTAGGACTATTATTTAGTCCTGGAGTTACTTTTTTTTTTTCTTTTGTAATTCTTTCTATTTGATTTTTGATTGTGCTTGTTCTATTAATCAGATTTTGTATTTTTTCTTCTGAATTTGTAGAAGCTGTAGATCGAATTTGACTAAATGATTCATGAATTATCTCATTGCTGATTATAGAATCTTTTTCTTTTTGAGTTTCACTCGATTCATCTACTCCTATCCCTTTCAATCTTGTATTTTTTTTTATTATTTTCAAAATTGTGCTTTTTAGAACTAGAACCCTTTCTTTAAGCCGTTTTATGCTTTCTTTTGGGTTTCCTAGAACTCTAACAAAATTTTGCTTTATTTTTTGGTTGAAAACGCTTCTTATAAGTCGAAAGGCGCTCCCTTCCAATTTTTCTGCTGCTAATCTTTGACTTTTTTTGCCTAATTCGTTAAAAATGGGCCCCCAAAAAATGGAAAAGGAACGGTTGGGTCGGGCACCACCCCAAGGATAGTCAGCTAGTCCCCAGAAAGACCTTATAAAAGCATAATCGTTGGTTATCCTTTGTCTATCATCCGCTGTGTGCCAAGGTTTCAACTCTAAAGGCCATAAAACTTTGACCTGAAGACCGTATTCCCACCACTCCTCCGGAAAGTTGCTGATGGATATGACGCCTATAGCAAAACCGTCATCGTTGCATAAAAGATGAGTCTCGTTTTCCCAGTCCTTTCTATCCTCAGCCCACTCGGGCTGCTGCAAAAATAAGATACGACCAATATTTTTAGCTATTATCGCTAAAGGCAATGCAATATATCTTCTAAAATAGGAGTTAAAAATTAATACGATACCTCTTACTCCTAGCCCATAATAAAGCTCATTCCATGCATCTATTCCATCCATCCGGAACAGCTCTTCTTCGGGGTCTAGTTCGATTTTCTCTTTTTTGATTCTTTTCAATTTTTTCCGTTCTTTCAATGCTTTGCTTTTTTTTTCGTCTATCTTCCTTTTTGTTTTTGTCTGTTCTTTCTTAGGTCCCTTAAGAGTGAAAAGGTCCCCTTTTTTGATTCCAAACCTATGCAGCAAATTTTGCATTTTCAAAACAAGGGGTTTCACTACCCTAAAAGAACTAGACAGTGTACTTTTTAAGAAGCCCAAAAAAAGAGGGGAATGCGGAAACATTTCAATCTGTCTTACAACAACTCCGTTTTTACGCCTTAGGACGCTCGCAACACCTTTGATGTCATCCTGATGCCAAAATTGGTCGCGCACCGCTCTCAAGGAGGTCCTCCACACGTCCTTATTCTCGGTTTTCCACTCGATATTGGTGATGAGGCTGCCAACGTGAACATGAGCAAGGCTTTTCTCAAAGTCAATACTATAAGGGTCTCCCCCACTCTTGATCAAATCCTTCTTAACCTTCTCATTAATCTCTTTAGCAATCTCCGGATCAATCTTATTACTATCTTTAGAAAGATTTTTGATAAGTAAATTTTGAGTATCCTGATTCAAAATAATTTCATATTTGTATTGTGCTGATATAATATCAAAGCACTCATTATCTCCCCGCTTGGTCACAAAGGGTTCGCCCAGGTCGTATGCGACCTCGCGGAGTAATACGTATGACCAGCGAGGGACGCGTTGACTGATGTGCGCTCGTCCCACACTTTCTCCCACTTTATAAGTCCTTAGTTGCTTTAGCTTTTTTAGTTTTCGCTGGTTCCAATCAATGCCTCCCCCCCCTTTTTCCCAAGGCTTAGAAAAAAATTTTGCCAAAGGATTATAATATAATTTTCCTTCTGCTCTTAGTTTTAGTGTTTTACTTTTTAGTATCGCGAACATTCTCTCTTCAAATTTTGGGGACTCGAAAATGAAACCTGGCAAAAGGGTCTCATGAATTTGATTTAGAGCAAGGATTTGCTTAAGTTGAGATTCTGTAGGTTCATCGTCGATTCTTTCACGAGATTTTGTAGTTCCATTTTTTTTTCTTCGACGAGATTGCATTGCATTCTTTTTTCTTCCACTAGATTTACGAGATTTAATTACATTGTAGACTTTTTCACGAAATTCACCCAATTGAAGAAGTGCCCTTTCTTCGCTTAGACGTGCTTC